CCTAATACAAGAGTAAAAATAGGGATAAGCATCCATATGATCCCATAGACTTCTTTTAAGGATTCCAATCTGGAAAAAGAATAGATAGCTTCCATTTCTGTTGTATCAATTATCATTTCAACGATCAACTTCTCCCATAATGATATCTATGCTACCTAGTATCGTCATAATATCAGCCAATTTCATCCTCTTAACTAACTGAGGAAGAATTTGCAAGTTGATAAAACCCGGCGGTCGAATTTTCCATCTCCAAGGAAAAACACTCTGATCTCCTATCAGAAAAATTCCCAATTCTCCTTTTGGAGCTTCGACTCTTACATAAAGTTCTTGTTTGGACAATTCAAAGGTTGGAGAAGGTTTTTTACTAATAAATCGATATTCAAAATCATTCCATTCAGGATCTTTTATTCTATCAAAGCGTCGGATTTCTAAATTCTCATAGGGTCCTCCCGGAATTCCCTCCAGAGCCTGTTGGATAATTTTTATAGATTCTGTCATTTCACTGATTCGTACTAAATATCGAGCTAATGAATCCCCCTCTTTTTGCCATTGAATCTCCCAATCAAATTCGTCGTAACATTCATAACGATCAACTTTACGAAGATCCCATTGTATTCCGGAAGCTCGTAACATTGGCCCTGATAAACCCCAATTTAATGCTTCTTCTGCACCAATAATGCCTATGCCTTCAACTCGTTCTAAAAAAATAGGATTCCGTGTAATAAGTTTTTGATATTCAGCAACCCCGGTTAAAAAATAATCGCAAAAATCCAAACATTTATCTATCCAGCCATGAGGTAGATCAGCAGCCACTCCTCCGATACGAAAATAATTATGCATCATACGCATACCGGTAGCAGCTTCGAACAGGTCATATATCAATTCTCGTTCTCGAAAAATATAGAAAAAAGGGGTCTGTGCCCCAATATCTGCCATAAAAGGGCCAAGCCATAACAAATGAGAAGCGATACGACTCAATTCCAACATAATAGCTCTGATATAGCTAGCTCTTTTGGGTACTTGAATGTTGCCTAACTGCTCGGGTCCATTTACGGTTATTGCTTCTGTGAACATAGTAGCTAAATAATCCCAACGCGTTACATAAGGCAAATATTGTATAATTGTTCGATTTTCCGCAATCTTCTCCATCCCTCTATGTAAATAACCCAATATTGGTTCACAGTCAATAACATCTTCTCCGTCGAGACTAACGATCAGTCGAAGAACACCATGCATTGATGGGTGGTGAGGACCCATATTGACTATCATGAGGTCCTTTCTTGTAGTTGGCGAAATCATAAGTTTTTTTCTCGAGTCATTCTTCCATGCATTGCTGAAATTAAAAAGAAGTTCATCAAAATGTAAACGACTAAGCTCAAATGGTATCACGCTTCAGATTACCGAGTTTTTCTCTCTCGAATATTCAACTTACTAATTAATTCTTTATAGCGTCCTCTATTCTTTTTTGACAAATAGGCCAGCAGGCGTTGACGTTTTCCCAAAATCTTTCGCAAACCTCTCTGAGATGAAGAGTCTTTTTTGTGCAATTCCAAATGTGAAGTAAGTTTCCGTATCTTAGTGGTGAAACTGAATACTTGAAATTCAACAGACCCTCTGTTTTCTTCCTTTTCTTTTTGAGAAATAACCGAAATGAATGTATTTTTTACCATAAAAAAATTCCCCTTTCTCTTTTTACAGATATGGATTTTACTAATCAGTAATAATAATGCCATTAATTTTAATGTGGTATATACAACAGTCGAATTCGAATTTCTTTCTAAACTCCTCATTTTAAGAACTAAAATCAATCAATCCAACTTGAAATTGGATTTCTATAGGAATAGAAAAGAATTGGTCCACTTTCACATCAAAAATTTGAGACCTAAAATGAAGAAGATTCTGTTGATTCATTTCGAGATTTAATTGAGACATTATTTATTTCATATTGGATACTAGAATGAAATGTGAGACATGGGATCCATCTCTGTATTTGGTTGCTTTCATATACCCTATATTATATATAGAGTATAGGGTATATAGAAAAGTTTATTATCCACGAATTTTCAATTGTGGATACAGATGAATCCTTAACATACTGAAACGACTGCCATTATTTGTATCAAACCAATAACGACTCAGACAAGCTAAATCTTCTAATCGGTAATTAGGCCAAAGAAAGAGTTTTAATTTCATTAATTTCTTTTTATCTCTATCAAGGTAGTTATTATCGTATGAAACCTGGCTGATGTTTTTTATGCTCTTTTCGTTAGAAAATAGTGGATTTCTATCTACATCATTTCTAGTCTTTGAATTGAAAGAAATTAGAATTCGCAATTTTCTACGACGTCTAAACGATAAAATAGTTTCAGGAACCAGCAAATCAAAATGATTTTTCTTTCTCTTTCCGGTTATTCTTTGATGTGGGGAAATAGCTTCATCCAATTTTTTTTTAGAAAGATATCCTTTCTCTTGGTATTTTTTATTAGTTTGGTGCTTACTCTTATGAACCAACGAAATACCTACGGTTTGGTACATAATAAATTGTCCATCTTTTTTTCCAGACAGCCGAATGGGTTCTATAATCAATATTCCTTTTTTCATCAATTCTGTAGGAGTGAAATTATCCCGAATCAGCATTATATCCAAACTCATTTCTCTCTTTTGAATCGAAGATATAGTAATTTTTCTTGGATCTATTAGTCTAAGCAGGAGACAGTATACCTTGATATTATTGATCATTCTTTGATTCAAAGTATCGTCCCATTTCAATTGAAAAAGCAAATAACGTTTCAGGAAGAAATCGAGTTTCGCTTCTGTGTCACTTTTATATTCTTTTTTTTTCTCTTTTTTCGTGTCTGATCTTGTAGAATTTTCATCAAGATCTTTTTTTTGTGAGAGAATGGATCCAAGATCTCCTCGGCTTGTGGGTTCTCTTTCTTCTTGATTTGGATGCTCTTTATTCGATGCTATTAAAAAACTTCTTTTTTCTTTTTCATTGAGCTTTTTCTTTTCACTACTTTTTGGATTTCTATTCAAATTAAAAAAAAGGAATTTGCTTGGTATAAACCAAGGTTTCATTTTATATGCAGTATAAATTGACACCAATTCTGAGAAGAACCAAAGTTCCAGATTAGGACGCTTTAGCATTTTTTCATTCATTCCCATCCAATCCAAAAATCTTTTCGGGAACTTTGATGAATTGATTTCTGGAATCATAAGATAAAAAAGATCTTTTTTATGAATTAATTGAGAATTATTAGGATGAATTTGAGTATTTTGATTCCTATTGATATCTATCGTCATCCACGCCTGAATATCGGCTTTTTGTCTAAGATCAAAATTGAGAATTTTCCAATCCAAATATTTTCTATCGACCGTTTTTTCCATATCTATATATAGACTATGGACCTTTCCTAGATAATTAGTAATAAGGATATTCTTCAGCGGATCAAAAAGGGTTTTTTGCGTTGTATTTGTATTATAATAAATCTCTTGGTTCTTATTTCCTTGAAACAGAGATCCATAAAAAAAGCATTCCGTTTTATTTTCATAATTAAGAAATTTAGATGATAAAAGATCATATCTATAGTATTTTGAAATTTTTTTTTTTTGATTAAGTAATAAGTCTATTTTTAAGTCCACTTTAAATTCTTTTTGTTTTTTGGAATTAATGAATTGGTTTTTTTCATATGGATGCTGTTTGCTTACATTTTCCTTCTTAGCTTTATCTATACGATAATGATGAACTGTATTTCGCCATTTTTCTGGTATTAATCTAGACCATATGATCTGAGATAAATTATATTGATAATGTCTTCTTAACCAGTTTTTCCATTGATTCATTTCATAACTCGGAAGTTTCTTATTTTTCAATTTGGAATCAACCATCCCTTGTGTTTCAAAAGAATCTTTTATTTCAGGCTTAAGAAAAAAAGGAATTCCTTTATATTGAAGAACAGATCTTAATTTCGAAGACTCATTAACCCGGAGTTCTGAGAATCTGTAAAGTACATATGCTTGTGACACGTAGGATAAGTCATAAAAACTATGTGAATTTCTTTTACTAATATTTTCAAGTGGCTTTTTTATAGTCGAAATAAACAGAATTGTATTTTTCTTTTTTCTTCCTTCTTTTCTTTCATTATTGTAAATGGATTTATCACGAATTTTTTTTGTTGATTCAAGAAAAAATTTTGTATTTATTCTGGCAATATTAATGATAGATAAAAATAGATCCGTATAGATTCGTTCAATAAAAAATTTTCCAAAAAGAGGTGATTTAGAGATTAATCGAGCATTGCTTCTTTTTAATATCTTCCATTTTTCGAATCTTTTAGCACTAGAACTTGTTTTGTTAGGACTAAGATTATTCATTCTTGGAGTTACTTTTTCTTTCTCTTTTATGATTCTTTCGATTTGATCTCGAAGTGTACTTGTTCTATGAGTTCGATCCTTCATTTTATTTTCTGTCAATAAAGAATTTTTCCAACTCGGAGATACAATTTGACTAGATGATTCCTCAATTATTTGATTGTTAATTCTAGAATCTTTTTCTTCTCTAATTTCACTCGATTCATATATTTCTACCTCTCTTAATCGGAATAATCGAATTAGATTTCCTTTTAAAAATTCTTTTATTCTTTTTGTTATAAAAATAACACTTTTGATAATCCATTTTTTTGTTTCTTTCAAAATTTTTTGAAATAATTTAGTTTTTCCTTTGAAAACTATTAGAACTCGAAAAAGAACTCGAAAAGACTTCTTTTTAAATTTTCCAATTTTTTTTTCGAATTCCTTCAAAATGGGTTTAAAAAAGGAAGGTCGTTTTCGGGGCGAACCAAAGGGGAGTTCCGCTTCCATTCCCAAAATGGTTAAAAAAGAAAAATCATTTTTTTCTTTTTTCTTTTTCATTAGATCTTTCGGAGAGGATTCTTGTTTCGATTTGTGCCAAGGTTTTAGACAGAAAGGAAAAAAGATTTTTATCTGAATACCATCTGTCA